TAGTTGTTAAAGGAGTTGAAGTTACCAAATTCTGAGGAGTAGGTATCAATTTATGCCTAATTGCTCCGCCTATAGTTCCCTTAACTACATTTTCTAAACGAGCCAGAGCCAAACCGAGCTGGTCTTGTAAAAGATCCGCTACAGAGCGAATACGTTTATTTTTCAAATGATTCATATCATCAAGTGTACCCATGCCAAATTTCATCCCAATCAAATGATCGGCAGCTGCTAATATATCTCGTGGTAACAAAAATATATTGTTCTGAGGTATATTAAGATTAAGTCTCCAGTTAATATTTCGGCGACCAATCCTTCCTAATTCACACCTTTGGTGAAAGAATTTTTTTTGTAATTCCTTACATAAGGATTCAGAAAAAATTGGATCCCCACCTACACAAGAAAATTGTTGATAAAACTCCAAAATAGCATTTTCTTTTGACCCAATTTTTTTTTTCTCCTTATCGGTCAAGAAAGATAAGAAAATTTCAGGGTAGCAAACATTCTCTAAAATTTCTCTTAGATTCGAACCCATAGCTGATGATAGAACTAGAATAGATATTTTCTGTTTCCTACTCACACGAGCCCATATTCTTGCTTTTTTATCAATCTCTAATTCTAACCTGCCTCCCCAATCTGATATTATAGTGCCGGTATAGACCGAAATCCCGTTATGATCCAATTCTGACTGGTAATAGATACCAGGACTTTGCAATATTTGATTGATAACAATTCTGTATATTCCGTTTACTATAGAAGTTCCAAGGGAATTCATTAAAGGAATGTTTCCAATAAAAATTCTTTGTTCTTGCATATTCCTACTGGTTTTCCAAATTAATCCCGCGGATACATATAATTCAGAAGAATATGTAAGTGATTCATAGACAGCATCTCGTTCTTTTATCAGAGGTTCTACCAATTGATATGTTTCCACAAATAATTGAAATTCAATTTCGTGATCTATATCTTCAACTTTTGGAAATTTAGAAAGTTCTTCTATTAACCCCTGATCAATAAACCGATAAAACCCTTCAAATTGTATCTGATTTAATCCGGGTATTGTAGATGTTCCCTCTTTTCCATCCCCGAGCATCTTTTTTGAATTTCCCATTTATCCGTTTATTGAAAAAATACCATCCCATCTCTCATTCTTCACCGAATCATATCCATAGAATTCGATCTAGCAATAATGGAATTTCTATTCTGTTTACTGAATCACATGAAATTTTATCCAACTCCACGATATATGGAATGTATGAAATACGTATGAACGGAGACTAGATTCAATTGGAATTTTTTTTATAAGAAATAGATCCAAATGGAACAGAGTTGAGAAATACCACCGGAACTTATGGAGTTTTGTAAAGACTAGAAAAAAGTAATTTCATTTTCACCTATGATATTACATATTCGATTGCATACCATTAAAAAATTTATTCATGCTTGGATCTGTTCGAGCAGATAAAAAAAAAAAAAGAAAACTTTTTTTTACCACTTTATTTTTTCATGTATTTGTATTTCATTGTTCAAAAAAATATTTGCAGAAAAAAGTTTTACCTATTTTGATTTACCTATTTTGAATAGAGTATCATTGAATTGAAGTAGGTAAGAAAACTTGTGTTTTTTTAGTTATTAATTTTTTTATTAAAATGAAAAAGAATGCACAGATAAGATATATACGTCTCTTTTTATTCTTTTATTGGGGTACAGTTCTATTTGGGACAGCACATACTGTGCTCTATCAAAAATTAAACTTTCTCTTCAATGTATTCAATGAAAAATTGAAATACAAAAATTTATTGAGAATTACTCCTCAAAAACATCCCTAGAGAGATAAAATACCCCATTATAGAGCTATAGCTCTATAACACAACGTAACGTATGTTCTGATTCTGGGGTTTACATATACTCAGAATTACTGTTATAATTGAAATTGAAGAAGATTTTTTTTCTTTTTAATTGAAAAAACTAAATATAGATTGGTTATAAATACAAATCTAATGATTTGCTTTTATTAGTAGAAATAAAAAAATGTCGATTTTAATTCCAAAATGGTCATGAATTTACAGTCAATAGTTAATGGTTCGGAGTTATACTGTATTCTTCTATATTTTGTGACTGAAAAACTAAATATTTTTTTCGGAGTTGAAAAAAAAAAGATAAAATTTGAATCTAGTTTCTATCGTTTTGGCGGCATGGCCGAGTGGTAAGGCGGGGGACTGCAAATCCTTTTTCCCCAGTTCAAATCCGGGTGCCGCCTCAACAACAGACTTGAAATCCCCTATTATAAAACAAACGTAGGAAAAGACTCTTGATACTTTCTTTATCGTGATTCTAAGCCCCTGGCTCTCGAGATTCCATTCTCTAACCTAAGGTTTTGCCTATCAGATTCAAGGAAAACTTAAAGTAGTGGGGGGAAATCCGTAAATCTTTATTTTCCACTACTAAAATTAGTTCCACTTACTGAGTCTTCAATTAGATTGGTCAGCCATAAGGGTAATTAATAGTTTTGAAAAGGACTTAAGATACTTTGGATACAGACTAATGAAAGTCTCGGAATGCTCCGACATTCAATCAATATTAGATTATATGAATAATTGCCTTTCATTTTACTTCCAAAAAGAAAAAAACGATAAAAGAAAAAAAAATCTTATTATTTCTAAATGTGAGTCAGATTCCTTGGATACTTCGAAAAGTGTCTGTTTACTTGTTTTGACATCTTGTCGATTCTACTAGAAATTCTATAATAAGAATAACTCATTATTAATAATAAGATAAGTGGTTTTTTTGGAGTAGTTCATCAATGGTGACCAAATACCTCTCCCTTTTTTTGACTCTGTACCAGTGATTTCACTATTATTAGTGAACAATAATGGAATAGTTTCTTCATATTCATAGAAATAGGGGACAGAATTCACATGGATATAGTAAGTCTCGCATGGGCTGCTTTAATGGTAGTTTTTACATTTTCCCTCTCTCTCGTAGTGTGGGGAAGAAGTGGACTCTAGAAGTACTCCTAATTGCGGTAATAATCAAACTCTATCAACCTGTATCAATTGTTTTAGTTTTATAGACCGTTCGGCAATTTTTTTTAAGACTTTTTTTTTAGAAATTGGATTTCTGTTTTGTTTTATTGACTCATTTTCTATTTTTATATCAGTGTTTACACGGTTAACCATTCATGGGGTAACCCCTTTTCGAAATATAAAGAAATTTCCATCGAATTAGGATTATCTGTATTAAAGGATCAAACAAACAAATGAAATTGAGAAAGTATGTACATACATTTCATATTATATTTATATTGATTATAAAAAATTATATTGATTATTAAAAAAAGAGATATAGGTGGATTCCTTTATATTAAGATATTTCACTTGTACTTTATACATTACAATAACCATAATGGCTAGTATGGTAGAAAGAGATCTCTTTCTACCATACTAGCGAGCCCCTTAGGATACTACTACTGAGTCTAAGGCATTCCTTTCATTTAAGACGAGAAATTTAAATCCTTTTTTTCTTTTTTTTTTTCATTGTCATTGTATAGTAAAATTGTATTCAAATTAATCATTTTTACTAACAGTTTTTACGTAAATTATAAGCAAAAAAGCAGTAGGAATGAGAATGAAGAGTGCAGTAGCAATAAATGCAAGAATATTTACTTCCATAATTTAATAGTTTATTATTATTTTTTTTTATTATATCTCGGGATTTAATCCCATAGAGATGAGAAATCTTTCGCTTGTAAACTCACTCAGATGAATTAGATTTCGATGATATCGAATTAAAGAAATATCATGAATAACAATAGCGGAGCTATGAAATCGACTCATCGTCAAGAATTTAATAGTATAACATAGGAAGATCGTTTATCCACACCGAATACATAATGAGATACCTGATCCAATCAAAAAATATTTATTTATTTTTCTTTTTCCCCGCTTTCTTTTCTACAACCTAGTACTTTACTTTACTTGTAAAATCATCTGATGAAGTATCATAAAAACCCTTTCTACTTCGATTGTTTAAAAAAAGAGTTTATAAAGAACCTTAAATAAACAATAGAAATCAAATAGAGAAAACAAGTACGAAGTTCAATTTGAAATTTTCAAAAATTTTTAAGGGTCTATCGTCTTTTTGTAAAACAAATAAGGGGGGGGTGTGATAAAGACGAGTCCCAGGAAAAAAACTAAAATATTACAAAAAAATTAAAATTTCTTACGAGTTTTTTCTTCAACATCGGCTCTAATCTTTAAAAAGAGCATATTCATTAGGGAAGACTAATTTTATCTTTATTTTTTTAATATCCTAGTTCCTTCGTTGGATTCAAACTTTTTCAATTCCTGGACTTCATAGAAATAAAAGTATACATAGGTACTCTTGGCAAACGTATTATACGCCATCCTCTTCCATTTTCCTACACGAGTTAATGGAAGATCAATTTACAAAAAGCAGAAACCCCGTATAGTATCTCTTTCTTGAAGTGTTGAATGCCCTCAATAACTATCCTAATTTACATATGTATCTCTACCATCAATTGGTGCTAGTTAAAATAACGGAAATACCCCTTTATTTTGCTTGATGAAAAAATAAAAAAACAAAAAGATAAATGAAACCATTTTGATCCCCTTGCCCAGAAACAAAAAGGGGAGTGGGTGTCTTTTTTTATTGAATTCGCCGGGACTGACGGGGCTCGAACCCGCAGCTTCCGCCTTGACAGGGCGGTGCTCTGACCAATTGAACTACAATCCCATGGAAATCAAGTGGGTAGCTTACATATTCCTTCTTATTATTTCATTTTAATCATTTCAATTTGAGATTCAAATCAGTGTTTTGTAAAAAAAAAAGTGATATATTGATATCTATATGGATATCTCTTTAGTGAGAGCAAGACCGATTGCTGGTAATCCTTGCATTATTATCAAATCGATTGATAATCTATTTTTTATTATTATAAAAAATAGATTATTTTCTCGACTCTGTTCATTAAAGTTTATATT